AAAAGGAATCTTTTGCTACAGAAGTGATGTGGATTATTCAAGAATCGAAGTCGATTTGCTTTATAAAAAGAAGATATCAATGAACTTCTATGAAAAGGTTTTACGGGATTCAGCCAATTGTTTTGATCGTGGGATATCATTGAGAAATAGGAATCCGTGTTACCAAAGGATTTCCTGGGATTATTTCTAGTATGGAATGAGTCAATCATCCACTTTGGTATCTTATTGAACAAAAATGGTGATATTGTTCCTCCATTGATCAAAAATTTCGATTTTTGGAAAGTATCATGATCATCTAATACGAAGGCTTTTAATTTTTTCAAATGAACGATTTGAAGACCTATTGATTCTAACAACGGATTGTAGAGTTGATCATTCGGACCTTTCAATTCAGAAATGTGGATCTCGGGCCTATGAATGGGGATATTCCCGAAACTCACAAAGAAAAAAGGAAGTGAGTTAGACACAAAGAGAAGCAACTTGGACAAAAAGAGAAGCAACTTGGACAAAAAGAAACGAAGTGACTTAGACAAATCTTTTTTGTCGATAACCTCAGACCAATCAATCGAATATTGATTAATACGTAATCGATCGAACACTACTTGAAAACGGCTCCTCTGCTCAGAAACGAAATGTTCCTGTAAATTCTTGCTCCCATTGAACCATTTGTATCTATATGCATCAGGATCCCGATTCATGAATCTCTCGGTTCGAGAAAGAAAAATAAGAGGATCGAACCTTTTCTTCTGGCTCTTTTTCAAATTCGATAAATGTTGGTTGATCGTATATTTCCTTATAGTTCTATGATTCAGAGTATCGTTTCCTATTTGATCCCTTTTAATTCCATATTCGAAGCTGTGATCGGATCGATTCTTTTTAATGAATCGATTCAATACATTTCTTATGTACCCATAGGTGCTATATTGGATTTGAATCAGATTTCGGATCAATATATATTGATTTTGATTGACTGCCTCCATTTTGTTGTTGCTAGCAAATACCACTCTTTTTTGTTTTCTATCTTCCAAAAAATTCCCGCAAGAGATCCGAACCCATTTTTTTCGAATCCTTCGATAAAAAAATGCATTCTCTTCATAAAAAATAGGAGGTAGAACCAATAAAGATTTCTTTTTCGATTCATCCCTGGAGTTGACTACCTCATTCAAGAATTTTTTTTGATCCAATCCGCAGGAATCAATAGAAAAGGCAAATCCCTTATGATACACCAGATTCGGCTTGGTTATTGATAGAGTGAATAGATCTGCCATTTCTTGAAATCTCTCTTCAGATTCAAAATCGTGGTGTAATGTGTATCCCCCACTGTTTCGATCATGGAATAGATGAAATAAGTAAAAAAACAAGAATGAAATCTTATCGGAACTGTCCATATCCGGTTCATCCTTCGGAACCATATCACATCCCGGATCTGATGAAATAGGATGAATTGAGACGCTATTTTGTAAATACGTAATTATCTTGAATATATTAATCATTTCTTTATTTTCCGATCGCCAGGAAGGGACAAAAGAGACAACAAGATGTTTCTTCAACAATTTCTGATCTCTAGTGGGCTTCTCAGTAGGATTTGAACCCAGATGAAGTTCTGACCATCTGCCAGATAAAAAAGAACGAATGGATCTTGTAGGATTATCAAGAAGTTCTTCGATTTCTTCCGGAAGCAGATGAATAATCATCTGCTTCTCACGTTCCGTGAATAGCTGAGGCGTTGAGGAATATCCAGAAAGGCATTTTGAGAATCGGTCTGATTCTATCTCTGTTCCTTCCGTTTGAAGAAAGGAAGGATCCCGAAGAATCGATCTTTCTTTTAGTTGTTGAATCTCTCTTTTATTGATTAATGTGTGATATTCCGAATCCGCATTACTAATGGAATCCAAACGATCTCTAGATTGATCAGAAGATCCTTTCAATTGGCTAGAATCCGTTACTTGAACGAAACTAGATCTTGTGGAATCATATTGAATATTTGACGATACATTCCGTACCTTGTTAAAAAACCGATCCTTGTTTACCAACCACACATTGTCTAGCCAAATCCAATTCTCTCTCGATACGTTCCTCAAAAAATCCGATTCGTACAGATTCTTCCCCCAACGAACGAAGAGATCTTGGTGGAATTGCCACATATGAAATTGAGCACAATTTTGCAAAGAAATAGCCCACTTGTTTCTCGAGAAAAGATGGGAAACATGCTCAATATCATTTGATTGAATAGTTGACCCAGCCCCTTGTTGTTTGAAGAAACCCTCCACTTCAATTGGTTTTTTTTCACGAAAAGCAGACATGAGATAACAAATCCAGTGCTTCACTAAGATTTCGAAAAGCTGTCCCGAATTCAAGTTGATTATGTTTCGCCTCCTCTTCAGAGAAAGACGGTCAAACAATTCCCAATCATGGTCCTTGCTGATCGGATCATCCATATAATATACAAAGAGAAACTCCAGATATTTTATATCTTTCTCTTTGAATGAGATCTCAATTC